ATAAGTTCCTCGTATAAAAAATATAAATAAATAGTGAATGATACAATCAATGAAATTGTGGCTTTAAGTATTCTACCGCTACAAATTCATCTAGTCTAAAGTAACTACAAACTTCCAACTGAAAAAATATTAGGAACGCATCAAAACGACTCCAACTAGATTTTTTTGTTTCTATCAACAAAGTCTTTGTGAATTGAATCTATACGAGTTTCCTTCATTCATTTCTTGGTTCTAGTGAATCTTTCATCTTTTTCTTGATTTCATCCATTTATTCAACTCAAATTCACCGCACAATCACCGACAGGACGCAAGTACTTTTTTGGAATCGCTATCTAAATTCATAGTAAGGAAAATTATATATTTATTTAGTTCATATATAACTAGTCAGTATCTAATATCACATATACATGTCTTTCTTCCATAATGTAAACTCTTCTTTAGATTCAATGGAATTGGAAAATCAGGCCCCGAAACATCCACAAGAGTTGGCTTAGAACCATTCAAAAAATACACCCTATTCGGTCCCACTTGTCCGAATCGAACCCCTTTTTATGAATGACATTACCCGCATGAAATAGACCCAACCAAAATGGACAAAGTGATTCAACCAAATCGTTGCACAGAAATATCATTATTTGGTTGATCGAAGTTCATTCTATTTTTTGATTTTTAATAGCATTTTTTTTCAATCTGTGAATAAAATCCATTGAGGGGGGAATTATTCTTATAGAACATCTTTTTTATTATTTTATTAAATTTCACGTGGTAAAATTAAATATATACCAAAAATGCTTAGAAAAATTATGACTTCGATTATTTTATACTGAGATTGGCTTGTCAATATAAAATGAATCCTCATTGAGAGGGGTATGATATAAGTGGATCAAATAGAAATTTGAGGAAAAAGATCTTTTCGATCTCTTTCCCTTTTCGTTTCTAATTCGCTACTCTAATATGGATATCGTACTTTTTGCTATTAGTCTAGATGGTCTATGGTCTATAGCATAGTTGTATCTTTATACAACCTAAGTAGATTATTTGTAGACGTGCATACCATACATTGACTTGGGCTAAGCGCAAAAAGACTCTTTTGAAAACTAGTCAATGATGTCCCTCCATGGATTCACCTATATAAGCCGCGGCTAAAGTTGCAAAAATCAGAGCTTGAATACCACTTGTAAATAATCCAAGGAACATCACAGGTATAGGAACTACTGAAGGTACTAAAGAAACAAGAACAACAACTACTAATTCATCAGCTAATATATTTCCGAAAAGTCGAAAACTAAGTGATAAAGGCTTTGTGAAATCTTCTAATATGTTAATAGGTAAAAGAATTGGGGTCGGTTGAATATATTTCCCAAAATATCCTAATCCCCTTTTACTAAGACCTGCATAGAAATATGCTATTGACGTAAGTAGAGCTAAAGCAACAGTAGTATTTATATCATTCGTGGGTGCGGCTAACTCCCCATGAGGTAATTGTATGATTTTCCAAGGTAAAAGAGCTCCTGACCAATTCGAAACAAAAATAAATAGAAACATAGTTCCAATAAAAGGAACCCAAGGTCCATATTCTTCTCCAATTTGAGTTTTACTTACATCTCGAATGAATTCAAGGATATATTCGAAGAAATTCTGACTGCCGGTCGGGATCGTTTGTGGGTTCCGAACAGCTATAGCGGCTGAACCTAATAAGATAGCAATTACAACCCACGAAGTAATAAGTACTTGACCGTGGACTTGGAAACCTCCGATTTTCCAATAGAAATGTTGACCCACTTCTACGCCGGATATATTGTATAACCCTTTTAGTGTTTTGATGGAACATGATAGAACATTCATATTGACCTCTGAGAAAAATCAGGCTTTAAACGAAATTATTTTAATTCAATCATCTCTCTCCCCATTTGACTACTTGAATAATCTATTTTCAATAGCAACTAACTAATTTCTCAATATCCCTAGTGATTGTGATCTCTTTTTGAGATTGAGAAACAGTAGCGGATTCCAAAAAAATATATGAAGTTTTCGAAAGAGGTTATTTTTATTATTATTTTCTTATCAATTACGGAGTTTTTATATAGCTAGAGTAACCCTTACAAATTGCGAATACTAATTTTTTAAGAATGAATCGGATTGAAGAGATAGCGTCATCGTTCGCTGGAATCGAAAGATCTGCGAGATCAGGGTCACAATTCGTATCGATTAAACAAATTGTAGGAATTCCCAAAGTGATACATTCTCGAAGAGCCGTATATTCTTCGTGCTGATCAACGACAATTACAATATCGGGTAATCCTGTCATATATTTAATCCCGCCCAGATATCTTTGCAAGTGAGATAATTGCCTTTTCAAGATAGCCGCGTCTCTTTTCGGAAGATCGTTAAGTTGACCCGTTTTTTGTTTCGTTCTCAAGTTTCGAAATTTCTGAAGTCTCGTTTCTGTAGTAGACCAATTCGTTAACATACCGCCCGGCCATTTTTTATTAACATAATGACAGCGAGCTTTTATTGCAGCTCGTGCGACTGAATCCGCTGCTTTTTTTTTAGTGCCAACAATCAAGAATTTTTTTCCACTACTCGCTGCATCAAAAACTAAATTACAAGTTTCTGATAAAAAACGAGCAGTTCTAGTAAGGTTTGTAATATGAATACCTTTACGCTTTGCAGAAATATAAGGCGCCATTTTGGGATTCCATTTTCTTGTACCATGCCCAAAATGAACTCCTGCCTTCATCATTTCTTCCAAATGAATGTTCCAATACCTTTTGGTCATTTCTCCCCCCGGCGTCCCTTTGAAAATTTTAAAAGGACAAGGTACTCTGAAAAAAATTGTTCCGATGGAACCTTCTCTTCTACCGTAAATTAACTCAAGATACACAAACCAAGTCATTATTCTTTTCTATTTGTTATTATTTTTAGCACTTGACTATTATCAAATACCAAACCAAATGGCCGGCAGATTTACCCTTTGAATCTGCTCTTAGGAATCATTAAGTGTTATAAATGATTGTTCCAGTGGATCGTATAAATTCTTTGAAAACCAAGAATCCACTAAATTTTTGTGATGGAACAAAATATCTCCCATTTCCCCCTCAAATAGATTCTTCTTTTTGGTTTCCAGGGGAACGTTGTTATGTTGCCTTGAAGGGTGCACTAATCCTTTGAATCCCGTACCGACAGGTATCATTCCGCCCAGAACAACGTTTTCTTTCAGGCCTTTCAACCAATCGATACGACCCCGAAGAGCTGCTTTTGCTAAAACTCGAGCAGTTTCTTGAAAACTCGCCTCGGAAATGAAACTTTGAGTATTCAGAGATGCTCTTGTTATTCCCAATAAAATGGCTCGGTAACAGACGGTTTCTTCCAAAGCACGTCCCGTTCGTTCCGCTCGCAACAATCCGATTAGTTCTCCGGGTGAAAAAACATTAGACATTCCATCTTCTGAAACCAACACTTTGGATGTTATTTGACGTACAATAATTTCTATATGCCTATTATGGATCTGCACTCCCTGGGCTCGATAAACTTTTTGGATCTTATTCACCAAAGAGATCCGACTTTGCACGATAGTTAGCTCAGCGCCAATCACGAATCCCCAAGGAATTCCAAGAATTCTGGTTATACATTCGTTCCAACCCTTAACCCTCTTTTCAAGATTCATCGATATGGAATCAATTGAACGAACTTCTAATACACGTTCTACTTTTGGAAGACCCTGCGTTATATCACCAGATCTCGATTTTTCATAGATAAATGTAACTAACGTATCTCCTGCATAAAGGATTCGCCCATAATGGCCATGAACAGTGGCTCCGGGGGTGGCTAAATAAGGCCTAGCCAACCGTATTACTACAGAGTCAACCTGAACAATTAGAACTTGACCCGATTTTAGGTTTTCTCCATTTTTGGCTATACATATATTTTCGAAAATAAACTGACCAAGACTCAATATTGTAGATGTTTTTTCAAACAAATTGTGGAGGATAAAATCCCAATTTAACTTGAATGGATTCAAAATGATAGTTCTGCGCAGATCAGAATTAGAATTATAAATTCTAGCATTTTCGTCGATTAAATAATATTTAAGGATTTGAAAGGTCTGTTTTCTCTCTTTCAAATTTTCAAGTCGCAAATAGTTAGTTACCAAGATATGATTATGAGTTATTAAACGAGAAAATAAATAAAAATTGGAAATTGGAAGGGCTGTTCCGAAAGGGCCCAACAAATTTCTTAGGGGATCTTTTTGAATTAAGTCTTTTATCACATTGTGATATTTTACATCATTGCATGGACCTGGACCTATTTGAGAATAATTGGCTGATGATAAAATTATCAAAGATTGGCATTCCTTAGTTTTATTCAACAACGTCTGAATAGTTCCTTGAGTTTGCTTAACAGATTCTTGAATCTTTACCCCGGAATAGGAAAAAAACGGATTGATATGGGCGCGATCTAATCTATTTGGATAGATCAACCCTGAACTCGATGTATCATTCCTTTTTTGGGGATACAAAACAGGGGATTTCGCAAAGTCCATTCTTAGAAAAGATCGAATCAAACCATTTGTCCTTATTGCAACAAGGGAAGGACGCCCCTCGTCGATAAAAGCACTTTTTTTGTCTTCGTCCGAATTTAACACTAAACAAATACGAACTAATTGAATACTTGTGTCGGAAATTCCCCTAATTAATTTGCCGTTTCCATAACGGATATAATTGACAATTCGAAGTTGCACATTATTCTTTTCCTGCAACAGGTCCGGGGGGAAGAGTGTTGCCAACTTTTTACCGTCCGGTATTTCATACGTGACTACGGGTCGAACCAAAACAAAAGACCTTTTCTTTGTAGGTGTGATTCGTTGGACATAGATCCAATTTTTCATGGATTCCTTGGCATTTTGTTTCCCCCGGCATAGTGGTATTAAGACGCCACTATGTCGGGATATCTTATCTGTCTCTTCAGGAAAATGAATATCGCCAGAAAATATTTTCAGT